GATGTAGCAAATAAATAGAATTGGGTGCTATGTCAATTCCATACAATATATGGAATTGATATACACATATATGAAGAGAATATTGTAGATTGATCTATATAAAATTAAGCCTCTATCCTTATTCTTAGAGTACAACTTTATAGACTAAGAGATAGATAGTATGGTAAGAAAGAAATAGATAGATGAATCTTTCTTTCTTACCATACTATCGAATTCATAAAATACTCCCAATTCTAGTCCGCTCATTTCATTTAAGACGCGAAATTGGAATCCTTTTCATTTGACTTCGTCAATTTTTGATAAGAACTCAGAAGGAAAGTTTCATTCAAATTCATTTGAAAATTCAATTGAATTAATCATTTTGACTGACTGTTTTTACGTAAATGATAAGTAGAAAAGCGGTAGGAACTAGAATGAATAGTGCAGTAGCAATAAATGCAAGAATATTTACTTCCATAATCTCATCGGTTTTTTTACTTCGCAATAACTCGGGATTTAATCCCATAGAGATGATAAATCTTTCGCCTGTAAATTCAATGAATGAATTGCCTCTCGATGATCTTGAATCGGATCAATATCATGAATAACAATATCTGAGCTATCAAATCAATTCGTCGTCGAGACTTGAATAGTATAACATAGGAAGTTCTTTTATCCATACCGAATCTAAACTTGGATTCCTGACCCAATCCATCCAAAATTCCTTTATTTATCATTTGTTTCCCTTCTTTTTTTCTATAACCTACCTTACGTCTTCCTTGTACAATCATCGGATGAAGTATTATCCGATTGCCCTTCCACTTCGATTAGTCACATAGTTACAAACCCAAACAAACAAGAAAAGTGAAATGGAAAAAAAAAAGAGTTAAGTTCTAAACTCCCTCTTTTACTTTTACTGTGATTTTTTGGAGGACGAAGACAAAGAAGTTTGATAAAGAGGAGGCCGGTATAAAAGATCTAATATTCATCAAATTCACTATTTTAGGGTTTGTTATTTCTTCGATGGGACCTTAAAATTAAAACAAAATGGAAAAAGAAAAATAGGAAAGAAAAAAGAATTATTTATTCCCTTGCGAAAAGGAGTGGGATCTTTGATTGATCTGTTTTTTACTCTCATTAGTAGTGCTGGGACACATATATCAAAAACTCAGTGTGCAATTTGAATGAAATCTACTTTTCAACTTAAAATTAGTAATTGAGGTTACACAAAACCGGAGCCCGAAAAAGAAATTGTTTAATCTGAAAAAGTATTCTATCAGGGAAATTATGTTAAAAATTCATTTTCTATTGTACAAGAAAAGAATTTCATTTGTGTATGTGTGCCCCAAAAACATATAGGACTCCATTACATGGATCGGGAACAATCGAAAACCATACCCAGTATTTCTTGGAATACTGAAATATAATGCTATCCATAATTGTACTAACCGACCCACATACGCCTTTCTCCTACCAAAAGGAAAGAAAAAAGAAATAAAGCCCCTTTGCTTTGGAAATGCAATTCTGCCCCCCGACACCCTTTCATAGAAAGGGAGAAATGAATTGGTGTATTTATTGGATCCGTCGGGACTGACGGGGCTCGAACCCGCAGCTTCCGCCTTGACAGGGCGGTGCTCTGACCAATTGAACTACAATCCCAGGGAAATAAGGGATCTAGCAGAAAATTGGATTCTTTTTTTTATCTTCGTATGGGGTATTTCTGAAGGACAAGGGGGTTATACCATCTCGTGGTAGATTGGCGAATTATTGGGCCGAGCTGGATTTGAACCAGCGTAGACATATTGCCAACGAATTTACAGTCCGTCCCCATTAACCGCTCGGGCATCGACCCAGGAAGAATCCATTTTAGGCTTATTGGTAATCCATGATCAACTTCCTTTCGTAGTACCCTACCCCCAGGGGAATTCGAATCCCCGCTGCCTCCTTGAAAGAGAGATGTCCTAAACCACTAGACGATGGGGGCCGCCTTGCCCAACCGCCCTCATACTATGATCATAGTATGATCAGTTTTTTGAAATTGTCAATATAATGGAATGGTATGATTAGACCCGAGGGATCTTTCCGTTTTTCAGAATTGTATAGAATTTTTGGATTCGGCATTCATATTCATGAATCGTTCATTAGAATCGCCATACTCTATATAAATAGAGTATAGCAATCTATATTCTTTAGAATAATTTCATTTCTAAAAAAAAAAGAAATACAAACAACTATAACTAATACGAGGGATAGCATTTTTTCAGGGAATGATTGGTCCGTCAGAAAAGAAAAGGGGGGTTCATTTCGATTTTTTTGCTTTCATTCATTGTTAAGATGAGATATCCTTATCTCTATCTCACACTAAGACGGGAAATTAACAACCAATAAATCTAGTAAAAGGGATCAAGAAGTTATCGAAAATTTTCTCTCAGAATTGAGTTCAGGGGACAAGTAGAATCTCTTCATCACATGATTCGATGAAATATCTTGAAATTTATGTAAAATTGGTAAGTGTACATGT